GCTAGCGTAGCTTAATTAAAGCATAACACTGAAGATGTTAAGATGAGCCCTAGAAAGCTCCGCAGGCACAAAAGCTTGGTCCTGACTTTACTATCAACTTTAGCTATACTTACACATGCAAGTATCCGCACCCCTGTGAGAATGCCCTAATAGCTCCCTGCCCGGGAACAAGGAGCTGGTATCAGGCACAACTAATTGTAGCCCACGACACCTTGCTTTGCCACACCCTCAAGGGAACTCAGCAGTGATAGACATTAAGCCATAAGTGAAAACTTGACTTAGTTAAAGCTAAGAGGGCCGGTTAAACTCGTGCCAGCCACCGCGGTTATACGAGAGGCCCAAGTCGATAGTCAGCGGCGTAAAGAGTGGTTAGAAGGAACCCGTTACTAAAGCCGAACACCCTCAAAGCTGTTATACGCACCCGAAGGTGAGAAGCCCATCCACGAAAGTGGCTTTACAACCTTGAATCCACGAAAGCTATGATACAAACTGGGATTAGATACCCCACTATGCTTAGCCCTAAACATTGACAACAACATACACCTGTTGTCCGCCTGGGAACTACGAGCATCAGCTTGAAACCCAAAGGACTTGGCGGTGCTTTAGATCCACCTAGAGGAGCCTGTTCTAGAACCGATAACCCCCGTTCAACCTCACCCTTCTTTGTTTCCCCCCGCCTATATACCGCCGTCGTCAGCTTACCCTGTGAAGGACTTATAGTAAGCAAAATTGGTACAACCCTAAACGCCAGGTCGAGGTGTAGCGTATGGAAGGGGAAGAAATGGGCTACATTCTCTGACACAGAGAAAACGAATGATGTACTGAAATACACGTCTGAAGGAGGATTTAGCAGTAAGCAGGAAGTAGAGTGTCCCGCTGAAATTGGCCCTGAAGCGCGCACACACCGCCCGTCACTCTCCCCAAACTAATTGAATTCAATTAAATAAAACCCCATCACAGTAAAGGGGAGGCAAGTCGTAACATGGTAAGTGTACCGGAAGGTGCACTTGGAAAAATCAGGGCATAGCTAAGACAGAAAAGCATCTCCCTTACACTGAGCAGTCATCCGTGCAAATCGGATTGCCCTGACGCCCATTAGCTAGCCGCCTCCACTAAAAACAACAAATCCCCATCAATAACCCCTAAGACACTCAAAAACACCAAACAAACCATTTTTCCTCCCAAGTACGGGCGACAGAAAAGGACCCGCCGCGCCATAGAGAAAGTACCGCAAGGGAACGCTGAAAGAGAAATGAAACAACCCAGTAAAGCCTAAAAAAGCAGAGATTTTAACTCGTACCTTTTGCATCATGATTTAGCTAGAAAACCTCAAGCAAAGAGCACTTTAGTTTGATTCCCCGAAACTACGTGAGCTACTCCAAGACAGCCTAACAATAGGGCAAACCCGTCTCTGTGGCAAAAGAGTGGGAAGAGCTTTGAGTAGAGGTGACAGACCTACCGAACCTAGTTATAGCTGGTTGCCTGAGAAATGAATAGAAGTTCAGCCTCTCGGATTCTTCCCTCACCCTTGTCTTCCTCCCCCCTGACAGCCAAAAGAAGCCGAAAGAGTTAGTCAAAGGGGGTACAGCCCCTTTGACACAAGATACAACTTTTCCAGGAGGGTAAAGATCACATTCAAATATTAAGGTAAAATGTTTTGGTGGGCCTAAAAGCAGCCACCCCCATAGAATGCGTTAAAGCTCAGACATACCTATCACCCCCGATCCTGACAATTTCATCTTAACCCCCTAACCCTACCAGGCCGTCCCATGCGAGCATGGGAGCGACCATGCTAATATGAGTAATAAGAGAGCATTAGCCTCTCTCCTTGCACAAGTGTAACTCGGAACGGACCCCCCACCGAACCTTAACGACCCCAAACAAAGAGGGCCCTGAATAACAGACCCGCCAACTAGAAAAATACTCAGCAATCAAATCGTTAGACCCACACTGGTGTGCCTTCAAGGAAAGACTAAAAGAAAAAGAAGGAACTCGGCAAACACATAAAGCCTCGCCTGTTTACCAAAAACATCGCCTCTTGCAAAATTAACGAATAAGAGGTCCTGCCTGCCCTGTGACCATGAGTTCAACGGCCGCGGTATTTTGACCGTGCAAAGGTAGCGCAATCACTTGTCTTTTAAATGAAGACCCGTATGAATGGCAAGACGAGGGCTTAGCTGTCTCCTTTTTCAAGTCAATGAAATTGATCTTCCCGTGCAGAAGCGGGAATTCTTCCATAAGACGAGAAGACCCTATGGAGCTTCAGACACCAAGACAGACCACGTCAAACCTCCCTGACAAAGGACTGAACTAAGTGGACTCTGTCCTAATGTCTTTGGTTGGGGCGACCACGGGGAAACACAAAACCCCCGCGTGGAATGGGAGCACCTTTGCTCCTACAACTGAGAGCTTCCACTCTAATAAACAGAATTTCTGACCAACAAGATCCGGCAACGCCGATCAACGAACCGAGTTACCCTAGGGATAACAGCGCAATCCTCTTTTAGAGCCCATATCGACAAGAGGGTTTACGACCTCGATGTTGGATCAGGACATCCTAATGGTGCAGCCGCTATTAAGGGTTCGTTTGTTCAACGATTAAAGTCCTACGTGATCTGAGTTCAGACCGGAGTAATCCAGGTCAGTTTCTATCTATGCCATGATCTTTCCTAGTACGAAAGGACCGAAAAGAAGGGGCCCATGCTTTAAGTACGCCCCACCCTCACCTAATGCAATCAACTAAAATAGACAAGAGGACATATCCCCATGCCTGAGAAAACGGCATGTTAAGGTGGCAGAGCCCGGCAATTGCAAAAGATCTAAGCCCTTTCCACAGAGGTTCAAGTCCTCTCCTTAACTATGATTCACACTCTTATAACACATATTATTAACCCCTTAGCTTTCATCGTCCCCGTTCTCCTAGCCGTTGCCTTCCTTACCCTTCTTGAACGAAAAGTGCTTGGCTATATACAATTACGAAAAGGCCCTAATATTGTAGGCCCCTACGGCCTTCTACAGCCCATCGCCGACGGTATCAAACTCTTTATTAAAGAGCCCGTTCGCCCCTCCACCTCCTCCCCAGTCCTATTTATCTTAACCCCCATGCTAGCCCTTACATTAGCTCTCACGCTTTGAGCACCCATACCCCTACCTTACCCCGTCATCGACCTCAACCTTGGTATTTTGTTTATCTTGGCCCTTTCCAGCCTCGCTGTTTACTCGATCCTCGGGTCAGGCTGAGCATCCAACTCAAAGTACGCCCTCATTGGGGCCCTCCGAGCCGTTGCCCAAACCATCTCATATGAAGTTAGCCTGGGACTAATCCTGCTAAGTGCTATCATCTTCACAGGAGGCTTCACCCTTCAAACCTTCAATGTTGCCCAAGAAAGCATCTGACTCATTTTCCCAGCCTGACCTCTGGCCGCTATATGATATATCTCAACCCTAGCAGAAACCAACCGAGCCCCCTTCGACCTCACCGAGGGTGAGTCTGAGTTAGTCTCAGGCTTTAACGTAGAATATGCAGGAGGTCCGTTCGCCCTATTTTTCCTAGCAGAATATGCCAACATCCTACTTATAAATACGCTTTCCGCCACCCTCTTTTTAGGCGCCTCCCACACCCCAACAATTCCTGAACTAACCGCCATAAATCTAATAACCAAGGCAGCCCTCCTCTCCGTTCTCTTCCTATGGGTTCGAGCCTCCTACCCTCGATTCCGATACGACCAACTTATGCACCTAATCTGAAAAAATTTCCTCCCATTAACACTTGCCCTAGTCATCTGACACTTGGCACTTCCCATTGCATTTGCAGGCCTGCCCCCTCAGCTATAGCCCCGGAGTTGTGCCTGAAATAAAGGGCCACTTTGATAGAGTGAATTATGAGGGTTAAATTCCCTCCAACTCCTTAGAAAGAAGGGGTTCGAACCCTACCTGGAGAGATCAAAACTCTCAGTGCTTCCACTACACCACTTTCTAGTAAAGTCAGCTAATTAAGCTTTTGGGCCCATACCCCAAAAATGTTGGTTAAACCCCTTCCTTTACTAATGAACCCGTACATCTTAGCCACTTTATTACTCGGTCTAGGTTTAGGAACTACAATCACATTCGCAAGCTCCCACTGATTTCTCGCCTGAATGGGACTTGAGATCAATACCCTCGCTATTATACCACTAATAGCCCAATATCACCACCCCCGGGCAGTCGAGGCAACCCTAAAATATTTCCTCACACAAGCAACTGCAGCCTCCACCCTACTCTTTGCAACCACAACAAATGCTTGACTATGCGGACAATGAGATATTCAACATATAACACATCCCCTCCCCATCACCTTGTTTACCCTCGCCCTCGCCCTAAAAATTGGCCTAGCCCCCCTTCACATCTGACTTCCTGAAGTACTTCAAGGCCTAGATCTTGGCACAGGACTAATCTTATCCACATGGCAAAAACTTGCCCCCTTCGCCCTCCTCCTTCAAATTTATCCCGCCAACTCAACCCTCCTTATTATCTTGGGCTTAACATCAACACTCATCGGAGGCTGAGGTGGACTCAACCAAACCCAACTACGAAAAATCCTCGCTTACTCTTCAATTGCCCACCTTGGCTGAATAATTCTAGTACTACAATTTTCTCCCACCCTTACGCTCCTCACCCTTCTCATGTACCTCACCATAACCTTCTCAACATTCCTTGTATTCAAACTAAACAATGCAACCAACATTAATGCATTAGCCACTTCCTGAACCAAAGCCCCCGCACTCACTGCTCTCACACCCCTCCTCCTCCTTTCCCTGGGAGGCCTCCCCCCACTTTCCGGCTTCATGCCAAAATGATTAATTCTTCAAGAATTAACTAAACAAGACCTAGCTTTAACCGCCACTTTGGCCGCACTCACTGCACTCCTTAGCCTATACTTTTACCTGCGCCTATCGTACGCCATGGCCCTGACAATGTTCCCCAATAACCTCACAGGCACAACACCCTGGCGTCTCCAATCAGCCCAAATTACGTTCCCACTCGCCTTTTCAATTTTGGCCACCCTTACACTTCTCCCACTCACCCCCACCATTGTGGCACTATTAACCTCTTAAGAGACTTAGGATAGTACAAGACCAAGAGCCTTCAAAGCCCTCAGCGGGAGTGAAAATCTCCCAGTCCCTGTTAAGACTTGCAGGACATTAACCCACATCACCTGTATGCAAAACAGACACTTTAATTAAGCTAAAGCCTTACCTAGACAGGCAGGCCTCGATCCTACAAACTCTTAGTTAACAGCTAAGCGCTCAAACCAGCGAGCATCCGTCTACCTTTCCCCCGCCTAGCAGCGACTAAAGGCGGGGGAAAGCCCCGGCAGGCGCTAGCCTACTTCTTCAGATTTGCAATCTGATATGTTGAACACCTCGGGGCTTGGTAAGAAGAGGAATTCAACCTCTGTCTATGGGGCTACAATCCACCGCTTAAAACTCAGCCATCTTACCTATGGCAATCACACGTTGATTTTTCTCCACTAACCACAAAGACATCGGCACCCTTTACCTAGTTTTTGGTGCATGAGCCGGAATAGTAGGCACAGCCTTGAGCCTCCTAATCCGAGCAGAACTAAGTCAGCCCGGCTCACTCCTCGGAGATGACCAGGTTTATAACGTAATTGTTACGGCGCATGCCTTCGTTATAATTTTCTTTATAGTAATACCCGTCATGATTGGAGGGTTCGGGAACTGGCTTATCCCCCTAATGATTGGAGCCCCCGACATGGCCTTCCCTCGAATGAACAATATGAGCTTCTGGCTTCTCCCCCCTTCTTTCCTCTTACTCCTGACTTCTTCAGGGGTAGAGGCGGGAGCCGGAACAGGGTGAACAGTTTATCCGCCCCTCGCTGGAAACCTCGCACACGCAGGTGCCTCCGTCGACTTGGCCATCTTTTCCCTACACCTCGCAGGTGTCTCGTCAATTCTGGGGGCCATCAACTTTATTACAACAATTATTAATATAAAACCCCCCGCCATCTCCCAATACCAAACACCTTTATTCGTATGGGCTGTCTTAATTACAGCGGTCCTCCTACTACTCTCACTCCCTGTGTTAGCTGCCGGCATTACAATGCTTCTAACAGACCGGAACCTTAATACAACTTTCTTCGACCCCGCAGGCGGAGGAGACCCAATTCTTTACCAACACTTATTCTGATTTTTCGGCCACCCAGAGGTCTACATTCTAATTCTCCCAGGATTTGGCATGGTCTCACATATTGTTGCTTACTACGCTGGCAAAAAAGAGCCTTTTGGCTACATGGGCATGGTCTGAGCTATGATGGCCATTGGCCTCCTGGGTTTTATTGTCTGAGCCCACCACATGTTCACAGTTGGAATGGACGTGGACACACGGGCTTACTTTACATCCGCTACAATAATTATTGCCATCCCAACCGGTGTAAAAGTCTTTAGCTGACTCGCAACCCTTCACGGAGGCGCCCTCAAATGAGAGGCCCCTCTTCTATGAGCCCTCGGTTTTATTTTCCTCTTTACAGTCGGAGGACTAACAGGGATCGTGTTAGCCAACTCCTCCCTGGATATTGTCCTTCATGACACATACTACGTAGTCGCCCACTTCCACTATGTCCTCTCAATGGGAGCAGTATTCGCCATTATGGGCGGCTTTGTACACTGATTCCCCCTATTCACAGGGTACACCCTTCACAGTACTTGAGCAAAAACTCACTTTGTAATCATGTTCACGGGGGTAAACCTCACCTTCTTCCCCCAACACTTCCTCGGACTCGCCGGAATGCCTCGCCGGTACTCAGACTACCCAGATGCATACGCCCTGTGAAACACCGTTTCTTCCCTAGGCTCCCTAATTTCCCTCGTAGCAGTAGTCCTGCTCTTATTCATTATCTGAGAGGCTTTCGCTGCTAAACGTGAAGTGTTAGACGTACGCCTTACAACCACTAACGTGGAATGACTTCATGGCTGCCCTCCCCCTTACCACACTTTCGAAGAACCCCCCTTTGTACAAGTTCAATATAGCCGTACGAGAAAGGGAGGAGTTGAACCCCCATAAGTTGGTTTCAAGCCTACCACATAACCGCTCTGCCACTTTCTTCATAAGACACTAGTAAAGTAATTACACTGCCTTGTCAAGGCAGAATCGTGGGTTAAACCCCCGCGTGTCTTGCACCATTAATGGCACATCCCGCCCAACTAGGTTTTCAAGATGCAACTTCCCCTCTTATGGAAGAACTTCTTCATTTTCATGACCACGCTTTAATAATTGTTCTTCTTATTAGCGTGCTAGTACTTTACATTATTGTGTGCATGATTACCACTAAACTATCAGATAAACTTATTCTTGATTCCCAAGAAATTGAAATTATCTGGACTGTACTCCCTGCAATTACCCTAATCCTGATTGCCCTCCCATCTCTTCGAATTCTCTACCTTATAGATGAGATTAACGACCCCCACCTAACAATTAAAGCCATGGGCCATCAATGATACTGGTCCTACGAGTATACTGACTACGAAGACCTTGGCTTCGACTCGTACATGCTACCTACACAAGACCTCACCCCCGGCCAATTTCGCCTCTTAGAAGCAGACCATCGAATGGTGATCCCAGTTGAATCCCCTATCCGAGTACTTATCTCTGCTGAAGACGTACTTCACTCATGAGCAGTCCCAACTCTCGGTATCAAAATAGACGCAGTCCCTGGCCGACTCAATCAAACAGCCTTTATTACAGCTCGCCCTGGAGTTTACTATGGGCAATGCTCCGAAATCTGCGGGGCCAACCATAGCTTCATACCCATCGTAGTCGAAGCAGTCCCCCTAAACCACTTTGAGGCCTGAACCGCCCTAATGCTTGAAGAAACCTCGCTAAGAAGCTAAATAGGGACTAGCGTTAGCCTTTTAAGCTAAAGACTGGTGGCTCCCAACCACCCTCAGCGACATGCCTCAGCTAAACCCATCCCCCTGGCTTGCCATCATAGTCTTCTCATGATTGACATTTTTAATTATTATTCCACCCAAAATTATAGCCCACATCTTCCCAAATGAGCCCACCCCCCAAAGCACAGAAAAATCCAAGACAGAAACCTGAAACTGACCATGACTGTAAGCCTCTTCGACCAATTTATATCCCCCACCTACCTGGGAATCCCCCTGTTAGCCCTTGCTCTCACCCTACCTTGAGTTCTTTACCCCTCCCCTTCCGCCCGATGACTTAACAACCGTCTACTAACCCTCCAAGGCTGATTCATCAACCGTTTTACCCAACAGATTCTAACACCTCTAAGTCTTGGCGGGCACAAATGGGCCCTAATTTTAACCTCTCTTATGATCTTCCTTATTACCCTTAATATTCTGGGCCTCCTCCCCTATACCTTCACCCCCACTACACAGCTGTCCCTTAACCTAGGCCTTGCAGTCCCACTTTGACTAGCCACAGTCCTCATTGGGATGCGGAACCAACCAACCGCTGCCCTAGGACATCTCCTGCCAGAAGGAACACCCACACCCCTCATCCCCGTCCTAATTATTATCGAGACAATTAGCCTGTTCATCCGCCCTCTGGCCCTGGGTGTTCGACTAACCGCCAACCTCACAGCCGGTCACCTCCTAATACAGCTCACATCTACAGCCGCCTTCGTTCTTTTATCGATGATGCCCACAGTAGCGATCCTCACAACAATTCTCCTATTCTTGCTAACCCTCTTAGAAGTTGCCGTAGCTATAATCCAAGCCTATGTATTTGTATTACTTTTAAGCCTTTACCTACAAGAAAACGTCTAATGGCCCACCAAGCACACGCATATCACATAGTAGACCCCAGCCCCTGGCCCCTAACAGGAGCCGTCGCCGCCCTGCTCTTAACATCAGGTCTCGCAATCTGATTTCACTTCCACTCCACAATTCTTCTGTCTTTAGGTCTTATCCTTCTACTCTTAACAATGTACCAATGATGACGAGACATCATTCGAGAAGGCACATTTCAAGGACACCACACACCCCCCGTCCAAAAAGGCCTTCGATTTGGTATAATTCTGTTCATTACATCAGAAGTCTTCTTTTTCCTAGGGTTCTTCTGAGCTTTTTATCACTCAAGCCTTGCCCCCACACCCGAGCTAGGCGGCTGCTGACCCCCCACTGGCATCACCACCTTAGATCCATTCGAAGTCCCCCTACTCAATACTGCCGTTCTCCTAGCCTCCGGTGTCACAGTTACCTGAGCCCACCACAGTATCATAGAAGGCGAGCGTAAACAAGCCATTCACTCCCTGACACTTACTATTCTCCTTGGGTTTTATTTTACTTTCCTCCAAGCCATAGAATACTATGAAGCCCCCTTCACCATCGCGGACGGAGTATATGGTTCCACATTCTTTGTAGCCACAGGCTTTCACGGACTTCATGTTATTATTGGCTCTACATTCCTAGCCATCTGCCTACTCCGCCAAATTCAATATCACTTTACATCAGAACACCACTTCGGATTCGAAGCAGCCGCCTGATACTGACACTTCGTAGACGTCGTTTGATTATTCCTTTATATCTCCATCTACTGATGAGGCTCATAATCTTTCTAGTACTAAGTTAGTATCAGTGACTTCCAATCACCAGGTCTTGGTTAAAGTCCAAGGAAAGATAATGAATTTAGTCACAGTCATCTTTATTATTGCTACCTTACTCTCAACCATCCTAGCCACCGTGTCATTCTGGCTCCCTCAAATGACCCCGGACCACGAAAAGCTCTCCCCCTATGAATGTGGCTTCGACCCCCTCGGCACCGCTCGATTGCCTTTTTCCCTCCGATTTTTTCTTGTCGCCATCCTGTTTCTGCTATTTGACCTAGAAATTGCCCTTCTCCTGCCCCTGCCCTGAGGAGACCAGCTAGCCTCCCCCCTTTTGACCTTCCTCTGGGCCACGGCCGTCCTAGCCCTCCTCACCCTAGGCCTAATTTATGAATGACTTCAAGGAGGCCTAGAGTGAGCCGAATAGGTAATTAGTTTAAGAAAAACACTTGATTTCGGCTCAAGAGCTTGTGGTTAAAGTCCACACTCACCTAATGACCCCCGTTCACTTTGCCTTCTCCTCAGCCTTCATTCTAGGACTAACCGGCCTAGCATTCCACCGAACCCACCTTCTCTCCGCCCTATTATGTCTAGAAGGAATAATACTCTCCCTATTTATTGCTCTCTCTCTATGGACCCTCCAACTAGACTCCACTAACTTCTCAGCCTCCCCCATGCTCCTTCTAGCATTCTCAGCCTGTGAAGCGAGTGCAGGCCTCGCCCTACTAGTCGCCACCTCCCGAACCCACGGCACTGACCGCCTACAAAGCCTGAACCTCCTACAATGCTAAAAATCCTCATCCCCACGTTAATGCTTGTCCCGACAACCTGACTAGTTCCTGCTAAGTGACTCTGACCTACAACACTCACGCACAGCCTGCTAATTGCACTAGCCAGCCTCACCTGACTAAAAAACCTATCAGAGACAGGCTGAACTTTTCTGAATCCCTACATAGCAACAGACCCCCTCTCAACGCCCCTTCTAGTTCTTACTTGCTGACTTCTCCCCCTCATAATCCTCGCAAGTCAAAACCACACAGCCCTCGAGCCCATTAACCGCCAACGAATATACGTCACCCTTCTAACATCCCTGCAAATCTTCCTTATCTTGGCCTTTAGTGCCACCGAAGTAATCATGTTTTACGTAATATTCGAAGCTACTTTAATTCCAACCCTATTCCTAATTACCCGCTGAGGTAACCAAGCAGAACGACTCAACGCAGGCACTTATTTTTTATTCTACACCCTGGCCGGCTCACTCCCACTGCTTGTCGCCCTTCTTCTCCTCCAGAACAATGCCGGGACCCTCTCCCTTCTAACCCTGCAATTTTCAAACCCCGCCCAACTCACCACCTTCGCAGACAAGCTCTGATGAGCAGGCTGCCTATTAGCATTTCTAGTAAAAATACCACTCTATGGCGTCCACCTCTGACTGCCCAAAGCCCACGTTGAAGCCCCAATCGCAGGCTCAATAATTCTTGCTGCCGTCCTCCTAAAACTCGGGGGCTACGGCATAATGCGAATCCTTCCCATACTAGAGCCCCTAACCAAAGAACTAAGTTACCCCTTTATCATCTTCGCACTCTGAGGGGTAATCATAACCGGCTCAATTTGTTTACGCCAAACAGATCTAAAATCCCTCATTGCCTACTCATCTGTCGGCCACATGGGTCTCGTAGTGGGTGGGATCCTCATCCAAACCCCTTGAGGTTTTACAGGTGCTCTCATTCTCATAATTGCACATGGCCTCACCTCTTCTGCCCTATTCTGCCTTGCCAACACAAACTATGAGCGGACCCACAGCCGAACAATGGTCCTTGCCCGAGGCCTCCAAATAGCACTCCCCCTAATAGCAACCTGATGATTTATCGCCAGCCTCGCCAACCTAGCCCTCCCTCCACTCCCCAACCTCATGGGGGAACTAATAATTATTACCTCACTATTCAACTGATCCTGATGAACCCTCGCCCTAACAGGAGCCGGAACCCTTATCACCGCCGGCTACTCTCTCTATATGTTCTTAATAACCCAACGAGGCCCGCTTCCAATACACATCATTGCCCTCGAACCCTCCCACTCTCGAGAACACCTCCTGGTAACCCTCCACTTACTCCCCCTGATTTTACTAATCCTCAAGCCCGAGCTAATTTGAGGTTGAGCCGCCTGTAGATATAGTTTAACAAAAACATTAGATTGTGATTCTAAAAACAGGGGTTAAAGTCCCCTTGTCCACCGAGAGAGGCTCGCTAGCAACGAAGACTGCTAATCTTCGCCACCTTGGTTGAACCCCTGGGCTCACTCGAGCCGCTTCTAAAGGATAACAGCTCATCCGTTGGTCTTAGGAACCAAAAACTCTTGGTGCAAATCCAAGTAGCAGCTATGCACACTACTTCACTAATAATAACCTCAAGCCTAACTATTATCTTCTTTCTCCTAGCCTACCCTGTCTTTACAACCCTCAACCCTCGCCCTCAAAACCCCGATTGAGCCCTCTCCCAAGTTAAAACAGCAGTGAAACTAGCCTTTTTCGTGAGCCTTCTCCCCCTCTTCCTGTTCCTTAACGAAGGCGCAGAGACAATCGTCACTAACTGAACCTGAATAAATACATTAACCTTTGATATTAATATCAGCTTTAAGTTCGACCACTATTCAATTATTTTCACCCCCATTGCCCTCTACGTCACCTGATCAATTCTCGAATTTGCATCCTGGTATATACACTCAGACCCCTTCATAAACCGATTCTTTAAATACCTTCTCATCTTCCTAATTGCTATAATTGTCCTTGTTACAGCGAACAACATATTCCAACTTTTCATCGGATGAGAGGGCGTAGGAATCATATCATTCCTCTTAATCGGCTGATGATACGGCCGAGCAGACGCAAATACCGCAGCCCTCCAAGCCGTTCTCTACAACCGAGTGGGGGATATCGGCCTAATCTTCGCCATGGCATGAATAGCAACCAATCTTAACTCATGAGAAATACAACAAATATTTGCAGCAGCTAAAAACCAGGACCTCACCTTCCCCCTCCTAGGGCTCATTCTTGCCGCAACTGGTAAGTCAGCCCAATTTGGACTCCACCCCTGACTTCCCTCTGCCATAGAGGGCCCCACACCGGTCTCCGCCCTACTACACTCCAGCACTATAGTCGTCGCCGGTATTTTCCTTCTCGTTCGAATAAGCCCTCTCTTAGAAAACAACCAAACAGCCCTCACCCTCTGCCTGTGCCTAGGCGCCCTAACCACCCTATTTACTGCCACCTGCGCCCTCACCCAAAATGACATCAAAAAAATCGTTGCTTTCTCCACATCAAGCCAACTAGGCCTGATAATAGTAACTATCGGACTTAACCAGCCTCAACTCGCCTTCCTCCACATTTGCACCCACGCTTTCTTTAAAGCAATACTCTTCCTCTGCTCGGGCTCAATCATCCACAGTCTTAATGATGAACAGGACATCCGAAAAATGGGGGGCATGCACCACCTCACACCCTTTACCTCCTCCTGCCTTACTATTGGAAGCCTTGCCCTCACAGGCACCCCCTTCTTAGCGGGCTTCTTCTCAAAAGACGCTATTATTGAAGCACTAAACACATCCCATCTCAACGCCTGAGCCCTCGCCCTCACACTCCTGGCCACCTCCTTTACAGCCATCTACAGCCTCCGAGTCATTTTCTTTGTATCCATGGGCCACCCCCGATTTAATACACTTTCCCCTATTAATGAAAACAACTCAGCAGTCATTAACCCCATCAAACGCCTAGCCTGAGGAAGCATTCTCGCCGGCCTTTTAATTACCTCCAACATGACCCCCCTAAAAACACCAATCATAACCATGCCCCCACTCCTAAAACTAGCCGCCCTCACCGTCACCATCCTGGGCCTTCTTTTAGCACTAGAACTTGCCTCCCTGACAAATAAGCAATTTAAACCCACCCCAAAACTAACCCCTCACCACTTCTCCAACATGCTTGGCTTTTTTCCAGCCATTATTCACCGCACGCTTCCTAAACTTAACCTGACCCTCGGCCAAACAATTGCCAGCCAGATGGTCGACTTAACATGACTAGAAAAAACAGGCCCCAAAGCCCTAGCCTCCCTCAACATACCCCTGATCACAACAACAAGCAACTCCCAACAAGGCATAATCAAAACGTACCTTACCTTCTTTCTACTAACACTAGCCCTCGCCACCCTAGTATTTATCCTTTAAACCGCCCGAAGGGCCCCCCGACTTAAACCCCGGGTTAGCTCGAGCACCACAAATAAAGTCAAAAGCAGCACCCAAGCACTAATTACTAACATTCCCCCACCCCCCGCATACATTAATGCAACACCCCCCGAATCCCCCCGTAATGTAGATAACTCCCCAAACTCATCCACAGGTACCCAAGAAGTCTCATATCACCCCCCTCAAAAAAGACCTGAAACCATGGCTACCCCTACAACATAAGCAAGAATATACACCACAACAGGACGACTCCCTCAACTCTCCGGATAAGGCTCCGCAGCAAGAGCTGCCGAGTACGCAAACACTACCAACATTCCCCCCAAGTAAATCAAAAACAAGATCAAAGATAAAAAATGACCCCCGTGCCCCACCAAAACACCACACCCCAGGCCCGCCACCACAACCAAGCCCAAAGCAGCAAAATAAGGCGAGGGGTTTGAAGCAACCGCAACCAGCCCTAAAACTAACCCAAATAAAAATAAAGACATAATATAAGTCATAGTTTCTGCCAGGACTCTAACCAGGACTAATGGCTTGAAAAACCACCGTTGTTATTCAACTACAAAAACCTTAATGGCAAGCCTACGCAAAACCCACCCGCTCCTAAAAATCGCAAACGACGCACTAGTGGACCTCCCCGCCCCATCCAACATCTCAGCCTGATGAAACTTTGGCTCCCTGCTCGGCCTTTGCTTAGCCGCCCAAATTCTCACAGGACTCTTCCTTGCTATACACTACACATCCGACATCTCCATGGCCTTCTCATCCGTCGCACACATTTGCCGAGATGTTAACTACGGATGGCTCATCCGAAACCTCCACGCCAACGGCGCCTCTTTCTTCTTTATCTGCCTTTATCTCCACATCGGCCGAGGCCTCTACTATGGCTCTTATCTTTATAAAGAGACATGAAACATTGGAGTCGTACTCTTCCTTTTAGTAATGATGACTGCCTTCGTAGGCTACGTCCTCCCCTGAGGCCAAATGTCTTTTTGAGGGGCCACTGTCATCACAAACCTCCTATCCGCCGTACCCTATGTAGGCAACACATTAGTTCAATGAATCTGGGGCGGCTTTTCAGTAGACAATGCCACCCTCACCCGATTCTTCGCCTTCCACTTTCTCCTGCCCTTCATTGTCGCAGCCGCAACCCTTCTCCACCTACTCTTCCTGCACGAGACAGGCTCAAACAATCCGCTTGGCCTAAACTCTGACGCAGACAAAATCCCGTTCCACCCCTATTTCACCTACAAAGACCTCCTGGGCTTTGCAATCCTAATTATCTCCCTTACCGCTCTGGCCCTCTTCTCCCCCAATCTCCTGGGCGACCCCGACAATTTCACCCCCGCCAACCCGCTCGTCACTCCTCCTCACATTAAACCAGAGTGGTATTTCCTATTTGCCTACGCCATCCTCCGCTCAATCCCCAACAAACTGGGAGGGGTCCTTGCTCTTCTTGCCTCCATCCTTGTTCTAATAGTAGTCCCCATCCTTCACACATCAAAACAACGAGGCCTGACGTTCCGGCCCGTCACCCAATTCCTTTTCTGAACCCTCATTGCAGACGTCCTCATCCTAACATGAATTGGCGGTATACCTGTAGAACACCCTTTCATTATTATTGGCCAGATTGCATCCCTCCTGTACTTCTCCCTATTCCTGATTTTCCTCCCATTAGCAGGTTGACTAGAGAACAAAGTTCTTGAATGACGCTGCACTAGTAGCTCAGTCTCAGAGCGCCGGTCTTGTAAACCGGATGTCGGGGGTTAAACTCCCCCCTACTGCTATATCAAAAAGGAGGGAATTTAACCCCCACCACTAATTCCCAAAACTAGTATTCTAAACTAAACTACTTTTTGTACATATATGTATATACACCATACAATTATATTAATCAGATCAATAGTAATTCAGTACATACATGTTTTATCAACATTCTCTGGTTTATCACATTCACACGGTACTATTAACAGTTCCTGTACATAAACCATTTAATACTAACACTCAACAGTCATATATATAATGACTGGCGAAATTTAAGATCTAACAGAACAACTCATAAGTTTAGATATACCACGAACTCAACATTCTATTATCCCCCAAAAGCTTAATGTAGTAAGAACCGACCATCAGTTGATTTCTTAACGCACACGGTTATTGAAGGTGAGGGACAAATATCGTGGGGGTTTCACAATATGAATTATTCCTGGCATTTGGTTCCTACTTCAGGGCCATATAATTGGTATCACTCCCCACACTTTCATCGACGCTTGCATAAGTTAATGGTGGTAATACATAACCGGGAGCACCCCCCATGCCGAGCGTTCTTTCTAGAGGGTCACTGGTATTTTTTTTCTCTTTTCCTTTTCACTTTGCATTTCAGAGTGCCCGCGGAAGTAAAATAATAAGGTTGAACATTTCCCCTGAATTCAAGTAAAATATGTTAAATGATAAAAGTCATTACTTAAGACTTGCATATAGCAATATCAAGTGCATAGACTGTGACTTATTACCTGGAAGATATCTAAGTGTGCCCCCTGGGTTTCTGCGCGTAAACCCCCCTACCCCCCAGCACTCCTGAGATCATTAACATTCCTGTAAACCCCCCGGAAACAGGAAAATCCCTAGCAGTGTATTTTTTAGCCCAAAGTGTATCTATTTACATTATTAAAATAATGCACAC